ATGCGCTGACTTTACTCTACTAACCACAAAGACATTGGCACCCTATACTTTATTTTAGGTATTTGAGGTGGCCTTCTTGGCACATCTATAAGACTTTTAATTCGTATTGAATTAGGCCAACCAGGTGCATTCCTAGGTAGTGACCAATTATACAATACAATTGTTACTGCCCATGCATTTCTGATAATTTTTTTCTTAGTTATACCAGTATTTATTGGAGGATTTGGTAATTGACTTATCCCTTTAATACTAGGTGCTCCTGATATAGCTTTTCCTCGAATAAATAATATAAGATTTTGACTTTTACCCCCGGCATTAATCCTACTAGTTAGCTCCGCAGCAGTAGAAAAGGGGGTTGGGACAGGCTGAACTGTTTATCCTCCTTTAGCTAGAAATTTAGCACATGCAGGCCCATCTGTTGACATAGCAATTTTTTCACTTCATTTAGCTGGGATTTCTTCTATTTTAGCTTCTATTAACTTCATCACTACTGTAATTAATATACGATCAAAAGGGCTCCGTTTAGAACGAATTCCTCTATTTGTCTGATCCGTAAAAATTACTGTTGTTCTACTACTCCTCTCTTTACCTGTACTAGCAGGCGCTATTACCATATTATTAACAGATCGCAATGTTAATACTTCCTTCTTTGACCCGGCTGGCGGTGGAGACCCAGTTCTATACCAACATTTATTCTGATTTTTTGGGCACCCAGAAGTATATATTCTAATTCTTCCGGCCTTCGGAACTATCTCACATATCGTAACCCACTATGCCGGTAAACTAGAACCATTTGGAACTTTAGGAATAATTTATGCAATATTAGGAATCGGTATTTTAGGCTTTATTGTTTGAGCTCACCATATATTTACAGTAGGAATAGATGTTGATACTCGTGCTTACTTCACTGCTGCAACTATAATTATTGCTGTCCCAACCGGAATTAAAGTATTTAGCTGACTAGCTACTATTTTTGGCTCTCGAATTAAATATGAAGCCCCTATAATATGAGCCCTTGGATTTATTTTTCTTTTCACTGTTGGAGGTTTAACAGGGATTATTTTATCTAATGCATCTTTAGATACAATTCTTCATGACACTTACTATGTTACTGCTCACTTCCATTATGTTCTATCAATAGGAGCAGTATTCGGCATTTTCGCAGGATTCAACCACTGATTCCCATTATTATCAGGGCTAACTCTGCATGCACGATGAGCAAAAATACAATTTATTGTTATATTTATTGGTGTAAATCTAACATTTTTCCCCCAACATTTTCTAGGACTAAGTGGGATACCTCGTCGATACTCAGACTACCCAGATGCTTACACTAAATGAAATGTAGTATCTTCTTTTGGCTCTATAATTTCATTTATTGGACTCCTATTTTTTATCTTTATTCTATGAGAAGCTTTCGTCACTCAACGACCTGTAATTGGCCTATCTCATCTCCCAACCTCTTTAGAGTGACAAGAGACTCTCCCAACTGATTTCCATAATATACCAGAAACTGGGGTAATTACATCAATCCCTCACTTGAATAGAAGCCATATATGGCATTTAACTGTTAATTAAAAGCTAGCCGGCAAACCGGCCTATTCAGATGTCAAACTGAGCTCAACTCTCCTTCCAAGACGCAGCTTCTCCCATCATAGCACAATTAATCGCTTTTCATGATCATGCCTTACTAATTCTAATTTTAGTTACCTCTATTGTAGCATATGCTATATTATCCTTAACCTTTAATTCTCTTTCTTCCCGATATCTTTTAGAAGCACAACAAATCGAAACTATCTGAACAATCCTTCCTGCTATCACCCTTTTATTTTTAGCTTTCCCATCACTCCACCTATTATATTTAATAGATGAAGTTTCTCAACCAGGAACAACAATTAAAGCTATCGGCCATCAATGATACTGAAGTTATGAATATTCAGACTTTACAAAACTAGAGTTTGATTCTTATATACTTCCAGAGTCTGAACTAACTCCCGGAGAATTCCGACTATTAGAAGTAGATCATCGAGCTGTAGTCCCTATCAATACTGAAATCCGCCTTTTAATTACAGCCGCTGATGTAATTCACTCCTGAACCGTACCAGTCTTAGGTATTAAAGTTGATGCCATCCCCGGACGATTAAATCAACTAGGATTTACAGCAGATCGACCAGGGGTATTCTATGGACAATGCTCCGAAATTTGCGGTGCAAATCATTCATTTATGCCTATCGCACTTGAAGTTGTAGATACTAAAACTTTTATTAACTGAGTTTTAGCAAATTCTACAGAATAAATTTTGAAACTTTAGTTAAATTTTTATAACCTAGGTATGTCATCCCTAAATTACCAAAAACCTGGTAAGTTTCTCATGCCACACTTATCCCCCATAGTATGATTTATCTCCCCTCTTTTATTTCTTCTTCTATTAACACCATTAATTATATCTTTTCTATGATGATCACAAAATCCTAATTTCCCACTTATTACCTCTAGATCAGACCTTTCTAAGCCTAACAACTGAAACTGAGCTTAAGTAAGATGGCCGAGATTAGGTAAAAGATTGTAGCTCTTTCAACGGAATTAATTTTCCTCTTACTACCTTTTTAGTATAAATAGTACATTTGCTTTCCACGCACATAGTTTAAGATTTCCTTAAAAAAGGTAATGATCCGACAGCCATTTCACCTTGTCGAATATAGACCCTGACCATTAACAGGCTCTATTGGCGCATTTGCTCTAACCGTAGGAACTGCATCTTGATTCCATGGCTACGGCACTTCTTGTGCCATTTTAGGCCTTATTATTATTCTTCTTACTATACTTCAATGATGACGAGATATCGTACGAGAAGGAACCTTTTTAGGCCACCATACTGCACCAGTTACTAAAGGGCTTCGTTGAGGTATAATTTTATTCATTGCCTCAGAAGTAATATTCTTCTTTGCATTCTTTTGAGCTTTTTTTCATTCAAGCTTAGCTCCTACACCAGAACTTGGATGTATTTGGCCCCCCACAGGAATCCATCCATTAAACCCTTTCTCAATCCCTCTTTTAAATACAGCAGTTCTTTTAGCATCTGGTGTTACTGTAACATGAGCACACCACAGATTAATTGAAGGCTCTCGAAATGATTCTATTTATGCTTTATCCCTAACTGTTTCCTTGGGGGTCTATTTTACCTTTCTTCAAGCCGGCGAATACTTAGAAGCTCCATTTGCTATTGCAGATAGTATTTATGGCTCAACTTTTTTTGTTGCTACTGGTTTTCATGGCCTTCATGTCTTAATTGGCTCAACTTTTCTTTTAGTGTGTTTAATACGCACTTTCTCTCACCACTTCTCTACAGGGCACCACTTTGGATTTGAAGCAGCAGCATGATACTGACACTTTGTAGATGTTGTATGAATTTTCCTATATATGTGTATTTACTGATGAGGATCTTAATATTTATTTAGGTAAGTGTTTTCCGCACATAGGTCTTTGACCCCTATAGATGAAGCTTATACTTCAACCTAAACATGATATTCTCATTTCTATTTATTTTTGCCCTTAGCCTTGCATTAACTATACCACTTGCTTCTACTCCAGTTCTACTTGGACTTTGAATTATTCTTTTTGCAATGGCCCTTGCCGCCTCTATTAGAGTATTAACAACAAGTTGATTTGGATTAATTTTATTTATTATTTACATTGGAGGTATACTTGTTATATTTTCATATTTTGCCGCTGTATCTCCGAATCAAAAAATCAGACTATCCTCAGTCCTTTTAATTCTAGCTTTAACCGCTTTCACATTATTCTACTCTATACCCATATGAGAATCTATTGCAAACACTTCCAACCTATACCCTACTGCCTACTTTACAATTTCTTTTCTTTATCACCCTAAACAAGCTATTCTTCTTATTACTATAGCCATTTTATTACTGCTAGCATTAATCTTTGTTGTTAAAATTGCCCAACGCGCTGGAGGCCCTTTACGCCCGTTTAAGCTTTAAATTAATTAAATATATGTTTAAACCTATACGAAAAACTCACCCCATCTTCAAAATTGTAAACAACGTTCTTGTAGACTTACCTGCTCCAAGTAACCTATCAATTTGATGAAACTTTGGGTCTCTTTTAGGCCTATGTTTCGCAATCCAACTTATTACCGGACTATTTTTAGCAATACACTATACTCCACACATTGATATAGCATTTTCATCCGTTGCACATATCACACGAGACGTTAATTATGGGTGACTTTTACGAAATCTTCATGCAAACGGAGCTTCTTGATTTTTTATCTGTCTTTACCTTCACATAGGACGAGGACTATACTATAATTCTTTTCTATATATAGAGACATGAAATATTGGCGTTATTATTTTTATTCTGTGCATAGCAACAGCTTTCATAGGCTACGTCCTAGTATGAGGACAAATAAGATTTTGAGGCGCAACAGTAATTACCAACCTATTCTCTGCTATTCCTTATATCGGTCTATCCTTAGTAGAGTGACTATGAGGCGGGTTTGCAATCGATAATGCTACCCTTAATCGATTTTTTGCACTACATTTTCTCCTTCCATTTGTAATAGCAGCTATAATTGCCATCCACGTTCTATTCTTACACCAAACAGGCTCTAATAACCCCCTTGGAATTAATAGAGCTGGGGATAAAATTCCATTTCATTGATACTATTCAGCAAAAGACATCCTAGGATTTATAATTATATTAATAACTCTTATTTTAATTGTTATATTTTGACCTAACCTATTTGGTGACCCAGAAAATTTCACACCTGCAAACCCATTAGTCACCCCCATCCACATTAAGCCTGAATGATATTTTTTATGGGCTTATGCCATTTTACGGTCAATTCCGAATAAATTAGGGGGAGTCACAGCAATATTTGCAGCAATTCTCATCTTATTTACATTACCCTTCACATTTACTCAAACTCGAGTAGGAACAACATTCTACCCCCTATCTCAAATTCTATTCTGAATCTTTATTACTATCTGTGGCTTATTAACTTGAATTGGAGGACGCCCTGTAGAAGCCCCATACGAAATACTGGGCCAAATTTTTACAACTTTATATTTCTGCTATTTTCCTTTGGCCCCTGTTCTAGGCTATTCTTGAGACAAAATTATTAATACCCAAATAAACTAAAACCTTAAGTTATAAAAACTATGGGCCTTCAAAGCCTAAATTAGAATCATTTGTTCTAGGTTTTGATGTTAACAGATATTTTTTCTTCCTTTGACCCAGCTACTAGCTCCCTTCATAACACTTTTCCGTCCCCACTATTCTGAGCATCTAACTTTTTAATCCTATTACTAATCTCTGCATCTCTGTGAATACACCCTTCACGTGCAACACAAATTATCTCTTTCCCCAAAGACTTAATATCCTCTCAAGTTTCTCGAACATTCGGAACAAATTTAAAAGGGTTAACCTCCATATTATCAGCTTTATTCATTATTTTAATCTCTACAAATCTTACTGGCTTACTACCATATGTATTTAGTGTCTCAAGACATCTATTCCTAACCTTATCTCTAGCTCTTCCGCTTTGACTAGCCCTTATCATATCCTCAGCCTCTTTTTCTGTAACAACTTTCCTAGCCGGAATCCTTCCTGGCGGTGCCCCTGCTTGATTAAACCCATTTTTAGTCCTAGTTGAAACTATTAGTATCGCTGTTCGACCTGTAACCCTATCCTTCCGATTAGCAGCAAATATAAGAGCGGGCCATATTGTTCTTACCTTAATTGGCATCTACGCTACTGCCGCTATTTTTTCTTCTTACTCATCTTTATTAATACTAGGATTTATCCAAGTAATCTACATTCTATTTGAATTAGGAATTTGTTTAATTCAAGCTTATATTTTTTGCCTTCTTCTATCCTTATACTCTGACGATCACACAACCTAAGCTACAAAAATGAAAGTATATTATAGTACAGTTTGATTTCGGCTCAATCCCCGAGAGTGAGACACTCTCTTCATTTTTCTAAAAGATTTTATAATCAAAATAAATTAATTGTAAGCAAATAGAGATTCTCAACCAAAGGCCCAAACCTTTGGGTTTAGGTAAGGTAAGCTTATATATATTATATATATAATTATATATATATATATTATATTAAATATATTATATATAGAATATATTATATATATTTATTATTTTATATATTTATAATATACTATAATTTATAAATATATAGATATTATATAAATATATAAAATATATACAATATATTAAATATATTATATATAATATTATATTATATTATAGTAGGCACACAGAGACCCACATAGGGCCATATGTGGGGACACACCCCCCCTTTTTTTACTTTTTTAGCAAAATTCCGCTATTTTTTTTTATTTTTTTTATTATATATAAAAAATAAAAAACTTTAATATAAACATAAATTTTATTTATCTTAAATTTAAACTATAAAAATTTTATTTCCTTTGTCTTTCTCTAGCCAACACAAAAATCTACAAAATAAAACCTAACTGAAAATCTATAAATTTCTAACTTTCAAAATTTTTATTTTATTTTATGAATCTTTTTACAAAATTAATCACTCTATAAAATAAAAATTAGCTTTAAAAATCCATTTAAATCAAAATAACAAATAAGCTTAAAATTTATTCATTCATTTCTTAAATCTACCAATAAATTTATATATCGCATCAAAAAGACAAAATATAAAATATAACATCCCCGATAGGAACAAATTTTAGGTCATTATAGTTTATAAAAATACTGCGTTGTGGCCACAGAGATACATTAATAAAAATGTTTTTGACCCATGATACCACGCTGAAACCAACACCACCCAGCTATACTAATAAGAATTGTTCTTTTTATTATAAGCTTCTTTATTTTTTTTACCTCTCTTAAATTTTTAATAGCTTCAAAAACTATATTTATTCACTGAGAAATTTTTATACTCAACTCTACATCTATTACTTTTCCTATTATTTTAGATCCTGTCGGGCTAATATTTTCAGCTATTGTCTTATTTATCTCAGCAAATGTAATATTATTTACTAAAGATTACATATCAACTGATCCTTTTATTCATCGTTTTATTCATTTAGTGGCTTTATTTATTTTATCCATAAATATACTTATTTATTTTCCGCACCTTATCACCCTTCTCCTAGGCTGAGATGGGTTAGGCTTAGTAAGATTTCTACTTGTTATTTATTACCAAAATCCAAAATCTTTAGGGGCCGGGATAATTACTGCACTAACAAATCGAGTAGGGGATGCTATGCTCCTTCTATCTATTGGATTTGCACTAAATAATTCTCATTGATATATTACAAATCTATGAGCTTCTTCTTCTTCCTCCGTCATAACAATTTCTATTCTAATTGCTGCTATAACAAAAAGTGCTCAAATACCTTTCTCTAGTTGACTTCCTGCTGCTATAGCAGCACCAACACCTGTTTCAGCCCTTGTTCATTCCTCTACACTAGTAACCGCTGGAGTATTTCTACTAATTCGCTTCTACCCATTCCTATCTTCAGCCCCTTGGTTTAATACTACTTTATTATTTATTGCCTGTATTACAATATTAATAGCAGGTCTTTCTGCCACAACCGAATGTGACTTAAAAAAAATTATTGCTTTATCGACATTAAGCCAATTAGGAGTTATAATATCTAGCCTAGGGTTAGGCCTTCCTTTACTTACAGCTTTTCACCTAATAACGCACGCCCTATTCAAAGCCCTTTTATTTATTTGCGCAGGGTCTATAATTCATCTTCACCACCATAATCAAGATTTACGTATAACCGGCAATCTATTTTATCAAACACCCTTAACAACTGCATGCTTAACTATCGCAAATCTTTCACTATGTGGTATACCTTTTCTTGCAGGCTTTTATTCCAAGGATATAATTTTAGAATTTGCATTAGCTGGCCCTGTAAATCTAATCATTTTACTAATGTTAATATTTGCAACCGGCGCTACTGCTGCCTATTCTATACGATTTACAATCATTGCTCTATGAGCCCCTTCTGCAAGTAATTCAATACACCATATCAATGACAATAGCCCATACATTTCAACTCCTATTTTACTTCTCTCTCTAGGAGCTATTATAAGAGGGGCGACTATAAATTGACTATTTACCCCAATAACTCAAGAACCTATTATACCCTCACTATTGAAAATTTTACCCTTTGTCGTCACTATCTCCGGCGCTTACTTAGCATGGTTCCCTAATACTCTAACCAGGTCCTCTCCTCCACCTTTAATAAACACCCCTGTTACACACGAAGCTTCTTGTACTATATGATATCTAGCTCCTCTCTCTACCCAACAACTTCTTCCTAAGCCATTTTCTTTAGGTCACATATCCCAATCTATCTTAGATAATGGCTGAGTAGAACTAGGCGGAGGCCAAGGAGCTCACCTAATTACATCTTCTATTTCAACTTCCCATCAACCACTCCAAGCCAGCCCTATTAATTCATTCCTTCACATAACTTTATTTATTTCAATCCCAATTTTTATTTTATTTATTTTATAAATAAAGCCTAGATAGTTTATTAAAATAAAACATAGCTCTGAAGAAGCTAAAATGGCCATTTGACCTCAAGGCACCAAAATGTTTATAGTATAAACATCTATTACCTTAACTTTTCACGTTAAAAATTTGGCCTGCCAATAAACATTCAAGTGATAATTTAATAAAAATATAGATCTTGGGCATCTACAATTGCGATCAACTTCTCATCACTTGACAGCTAATAAAGCCAAAACTGCGGCATTGGTCTTGTAAGCCAAAGATTGAATTTTATTCTATTAGCTCATGTTATCTTTCTTTCTTATTATATTAATGACTATAACGACTATATTTACTTTAGTAATTCAGCGTAAACATCTACTTATATCCTTACTTGCCTTAGAAGGTATGATTCTAACTCTAACCTTTTTAATCATCTCTAGTTATGGTGTGTCTTCTACAGCTGATATCTTTTTATTTATTATTCTTTTAACTTTTGGCGCTTGTGAAGCAAGTTTAGGGCTTGCACTTTTAGTCACAATAACACGCTCAATTGGTACCGATATGGTAAATCTCCTTACTTCAAGAAAATGTTAAGCCTTACTTTTATATCCTTTTCTTTGCTCTTACTTCCTTTAGCCCCTTCCAATAAACGATGATATACCACAACTTTTTCATTAATACTTATTTCTATACTATCTTTATTAAAATTATATCCTCTAAACTCTTCAATATCCCTATCTTCTTCTATTTTCTCTATTGATTTTCTTTCCAGCCCCCTTATTACTCTTACTTTTTGAATTTCTTCCCTAATGCTTCTTGCTAGTTTTCCTATTTTAATTAACAGCGTTGCTCCAAACATATTCTTATTTATATTATCATCCTTAAATTTTATTCTTCTCATAACTTTTTCTATAAATAATTTTTTACTCTTCTATATTTGCTTTGAAGCCTCTTTAATTCCAACTTTATTCATAATTCTTGGATGGGGGGCTCAACCAGAACGCTTACAAGCTAGATTTTATTTTATTCTCTATACAGTCATAGCCTCTTTACCTCTTCTACTAAGATTAATATTTATTTTCAAGTCTAATAATACATTATTTATACTTTCCCCCCATTGACAACCAGCTACCTCTAATAACTTATTATTTATATGGTGACTTATATCAATTACTGCTTTTATAGTGAAAATACCTTTATATTCTACCCATCTTTGACTCCCTAAAGCACATGTTGAAGCCCCTGTAGCAGGTTCTATAATCCTGGCTGGTTTATTGCTCAAATTAGGAAGCTATGGTTTAATTCGTATTGCTATCTTATTCCCACATATTAATATAAAATTACTCCCATTAATAGCTGCCATCTCTATATGAGGTGCAATCGTTACAAGGATAATTTGTATCCGACAAACTGATATCAAGGCCCTTATTGCCTACTCTTCAGTTGGGCATATAGGCCTAGTTGTTGCAGCCTCAATAACAAACACAACATGAGGTTGAGAAGGAGCATTAATTATAATACTTGCCCATGGGCTATGTTCTTCCGCTTTATTTGCTATAGCAAACATAACATATGAAACTACCCATACACGTAGCCTATTCTTAACAAAAGGTCTTCTTTCTTTTTTCCCTGCTATAACTATAATATGATTTATTATACTAGCTGCTAATATAGCTGCTCCGCCTACTTTAAACCTCGCTGGAGAAATTATTATACTAACTTCAATCCTTTCCGCTTCCTCAAGGATAATATTTCTTATTGCTTTAACCTCCTTTTTAGCTGGTGCTTACTCTCTATTTCTTTATACATCTACTCAACATGGTGCTTTTCCAAATTTTATAGGCCCTTTATCATTATTTTCTACACGTAACTTTTCCGTTATTTCCCTTCATGCTATTCCTCTTATTTTCTTTATTTTAAAATCAGACATTATTATAAATTGATTAAGATAATCATAAATATAGGTCTTATAGTTGAAATAAATAACAACATTAAACTGCAAATTTAAAAGCGTAGACTTCTACTAAGACTTCCAGTAAGATAGACTAACTCAAGTCATTGGGTTCATGCCCCGCAAATGAATATAATATTCTCTTACTTTCAGCTTGATTCTAGCTGCATTATTAGCATTTTTCTTAAACCAGATACATGTAAATACTTATGCCCCCGTGAGTAAGTTTTATTATTATAAATAATATTCAACATATTTTTTTAGTAAATAAAAACTACAGTTTCAGGTTTTCCTATAACACTTATTAACTCTCACGCCTACAGTACCAAATTCTGCGTAATAAAAGACATTTTGCACCGATTTAAGATTTTAGAGCTGGTAAAATTCGTGCCAGCTACCGCGGTTAAACGATCAGCCCAAGCTAATTAACCCAGGATTTTTCGGTTAATTTTTTTACACTTGTAATAAATATAAAATATCTAGGAGTATAACCCACCTATTTATAATCTTACCCTAATTTACACTTATACAACCCCGTGAAAGCTTAGACTAAAACAAGGATTAGATACCCAATTATTCTCAGCCATAAATAAAATACCTAGGGTAGTACGATCACATGATTAAAACCCAAAGAAATTGGCGGCATTCTAACGTCCCAGGGGAACCTGTCCTTTAATTCGATAATCCACGAACATCCTACTCTTTTTTGCAAATCAGCTTATGTATTGCCGTCGTCAGTTAACCTTGCAAAAGTTACTCAAGTTAGCTTAAAGACATAATTACCATGATGTCAGGTCAAAATATAGCCTATAAAAGAGAAGAGATGGGTTACATTATTATAATACCCGATTAACAACCTAAATTAGTTAAAAAGAAGGACTTGGAAGTAAGATTAAGAAATTATACTAATCTGAATTCAGTAATCTAGAATGAGCACATATCGCCCGTCGCCCTCGCTGAAAAGTGAGGTAAGTCGTAACATAGTGGGTGTAACGGAAGTTGCCCCCGCCATCAAAGCAAAGCATTTGGTATGCACTTTATTTACACTAAAAAGATGTTTGTTCAACTCAACCTGCTTTGACACCAAAATAAATAAAAATCTTTATCCTTTAAACATAAATTTTAATTTTAAACATTATAGATTCTATCAAATTAAATTTTTCTTCAACCTAGTACCGAGAGGGAACCTTTAAATACATAAAAAGCCATAATTTAAATATGTACCTTTTGCATCATGGCTCAGCAATTTACCACCTAAATGGCCCTTCCCGAAACCAAAATGAGCTGTTCTGTATTTGTTAAGCACTCATTAATTTATGTTTCAAAATAATTAAAAAAATACTTATCAGTGGCTACATACCAATCGCATTAGGTTATAGCTGGTTATTTAGAATACCTGTACAAGCAGGAAAATTATATTAAACTAATATAATTTGTCGCATATTAGAGGATAAGCTCTAATTTCCTTCTTATATAATTTATATAGCTCAAAATAAAAGTAGGCATCGTAGCTACCATCTTTATCAACGCATAATAGCTTAAATTTACTAAACTCGCTTAAATTTATTTACTACATATAGACTTTCTACTAAATACATACTAACCATCACTTTATTAATATCTTACTCTGCTGAGATAAGTAATTATACAACTATACTTGTAAAATATACAATTATTTTTACAAATCATATTCTATATTCCCATAAATTTACTAAAAGGAACTCGGCAAACCTTAGCTTCGACTGTTTATCAAAAACACTGCCTCACGAAAAATAATGAGAGGTCCATCCTGCCCAGTGACCTACGGGTTTAACGGCCGCGGTACCCTGACCGTGCTAAGGTAGCGTGATAAATCGCCCTTTAATTGTGGGCTCGTATGAAAGGACAAACGAAAGCTATACTGTCTCCTAGTAAAAAATTGAAATTGTCATTCAGGTGAAGAGACCTGACTTCCTTCAAAGGACAAGAAGACCCCGTAGAGCTTAATATTACAACCATTTATAAAAATAAATATACATATAATATATTATCTCTATACATGACACAATATTTAGCTGGGGCGGCTAAGGAAAATAAATCTTCCATTTAACTCATATATTTGGCATTACATGCCTAACTAATAATTGACCCTTTTTAAGATCAGAGAATACAGCTACCTCGGGGATAACAGATTAATCCTTCTTGAGAGTTCACATTGACAGAAGGGATTGACACCTCGATGTTGGCTTAGGGTATCCTATAGATCTGCAGCAGTCTATAATGGTAGGTTTGTTCAACCTTTAAAACCCTACATGAGCTGAGTTCAGACCGGCGCAAGCTAGGTCAGCTTCTATCCTTGAATTTATAATTTCCTAATTGTACGAAAGGACCCTAGGAAAAAAATTATTTTTATACCTAGATATTTATAACCAAATACTTAAATCTAAATTATTAACCGCTATAATAAATTGGTTGGCAGATTAATGTATTTGACTTAGGATCAAAATAAGGAGATATTCTCCACCAATTACGTTTCTCTAGTTTAAATAAAACTTTAGCCTTGCACGCAAACAATGGAAAAATTTTCCGAGTGACATGGTATTGCTGTTTTGGAAACAAATAATTTTGAAAGTTGTTAAAAGACGTTCAACTCGTCTGCTTGCCTATCAAGATGGCAGAAAAATGCTTTAGATTTAAGCTCTAACCATGAGGCCTTTGCCTCTCTTGATAATGTACCTAACTTTTACTTTATCTATTTTAATTAGCTATATTATAGCTATATTAGCCATAGCCTTTTACACCCTTCTAGAACGAAAAATTTTAGGTTACTTTCAACTTCGAAAAGGCCCTAATAAAGTCGGATTAATGGGACTGCCTCAGCCATTTGCTGACGCAATTAAACTATTTGTAAAAGAACAATCAAAGCCAACATTTTCAAATATTGCTCCATTTATCGTTTCTCCAATCTGTAGCCTACTTCTTGCTCTTGCTCTTTGATCGTTATACCCGCATAGCTCCCCCTCATATTTTATTAAATTTGGGGCTCTTTTATTTTTATGCATCTCAAGCCTTTCTGTTTATACTACCTTAGGTGCTGGCTGATCCTCAAATTCTAAATATGCTTTATTAGGAGCTTTGCGTGGAGTAGCCCAAACTATCTCATATGAAGTAAGAATAGCACTTATTCTTTTAGGTACTTTATGTATCCTTCTCTCTTTTAACATAACCCTTATTTCTCAAACCCAATCTACATGACCAATATTTATTGTATTCCCTTTATTTTTCACATGATTTATCTCTACTTTAGCAGAGACAAACCGGACCCCGTTTGACTTTGCAGAAGGTGAATCTGAGCTCGTCTCAGGTTTTAATATTGAATACAGAAGAGGTAGGTTTGCATTAATTTTTATAGCAGAATATGCAAGTATTATTATTATAAGTCTTCTATCTGTTGTATTTTTTACTGGATTTATCACCCATATTTGAGCTACAGATATTGTCTTTTGCCTTAAAACTTTTATCCTCGCATTTGCATTTATTTGATTACGAGGAGTTATACCGCGAATACGCTATGACCGCCTTATAAATCTAACATGAAAAACCTTTCTCCCATTATCTCTAGCCTACTTAACATTTATTTTACCTTTATCTATATCTTTTTGGTATTGCGCCGGTATGAACGGATAGCTCTGATGCTGCTAAATATGGAATAATTTTATCCCAATACCTCAACCATTAGAGAGCTGTATACTTAGCACCAGCCTTTTAAGCTGGCGAAAGCACTTAATTGCTTCTAATGATATGCTATTATTTATTTTTAACCTTGCACTTGCAATTTTTATTCCCCTTGCTGTATTTTTTGCTGCTTGGGTATTATCTGCACGATCTTCTTCAGACCGCGAAAAATCTAGCCCATTCGAATGCGGCTTTGACCCAAAAAACTCCGCTCGCTTACCGTTTTCTCTTCGATTTTTTCTTTTAGCTGTTATTTTTCTAGTTTTCGATATCGAAATTGCCCTTTTAATGCCTATCCCTCTTCTGATAATTAATAATTTACCTGCCATCTCTATTATCATCGCCTTTTCCTTTTTTATAATTCTATTATTAGGGCTTTTACATGAATGACATGAAGGGTCTTTAGATTGGTCAACATAATTTATGGAGTACTCTGGTAGACCGCTAGGTATTCTAAACCTGTACGCATGAGGGGTTCAATTCCCTTCCAACTCCAATGCCTTTATTTTTCATTAAGCCTTACACACTTTTATTTTTTACTACACTAATAGTTGGTATCCTAATTACTTTATCCTCCACTAATTGACTCATAATTTGAATGGGATTAGAGTTAACTTTATATTCATTTATCCCTATTCTACTTCAAACAACTTTTAATCAAGAAAAAGAGGCGGCAGTAAAATATTTTTTGACCCAAGCCTTAGCTTCTGGGCTCCTACTTCTAGGTATTTTAGTTACAAATATTTCTCCATACCTTATGATTCTTCCATTATTTGCTCTTGCAATGAAACTAGGATTAGCTCCTTTTCATTTTTGACTACCCTCTGTAATAATCTCAATACCCTGATCTATATGCTGACTATTATCTACTATTTTAAAAATTGGCCCTATATTTTTATTTATTATAATAATTGAAGCTTCTTTCCAACCAGTTATTGCAGCTATTTCTGCTATTAGGGTATTAGTGGGGGGAATCGGAGGGTTAAACCAAACCCAAATCCGACCTTTACTAGCCTACTCTTCAATTAGCCACATAGGATGGACTATTGCCTGTGCGATTGTCTCACCTACTATAGCCATATTTTATTTTACCGCTTATATTTTTATAGTCTCAGCTATTATGATAACATTAAATTCAATACACTCTTTTATTCTATCCTCATCAATAAATTTACTAAACGCCCCTAAACATCTCCAATTAAGATTTATTATTTCTATACTAAGCCTTTCAGGCCTCCCCCCCTTATTTGGATTCTTTCCAAAACTAATAGTTTTACTTACTCTTATCCAATCTAACATAACAATACTTACTATTTTTTTAATCATCGGAGCCACTATTAACTTATTCTACTATTTAAAACTTCTTACTTCTATCTTCTTTTCTTCTTCGCCTAAATTACCTATTTACTCTATTTCCCCTAAATCAAATATTTTAGGCCCATTTATAACATCTCTAGCCTCTATCACTGCCATTGTAATTCTGTCTTTATATATATTTTAGT